TTGATAGATAGATTTCTACATCGGAAAATGTATTTCTTTCATAGATCCTTCAAGATTTCTAAAATATAGGAATCTAATAATATGGAGTATACAATTAAGTATTTAAAGAGATTTGTAAGGATACCTAGCAGATATATTCGAAAGGAAGGAAATCCTAAAGTAATAATATTCAATTTGTACATTATTACAATCCTAAGGAAAACCAAAATAGTAGATTACGCTGGGAACGAAAACATTTCAGTACCAGTAGGAAAGGAAATCAACTGAGACTTCTGTAGTAATGGTGAGTGAAACAGAATGAGCTACAAATTGAAGAATAAAAAAGGATACAAGAAATATTGTGGAATTCAATAGAAATATTTGTAAAAATATACCAAAGAAGGTGAAAGTCCTATCATTGTACCATGCTTCAGTAACTCTTTTTATTCATTTTATTCAATTTGAATCAAGTAATATGAAGACGGCTGCTTTGTATGAAAGAGGGGATACCATTCTCCAAAGCTAAGTATAATATATCTAGCGATAGTGAAGAGTAACGTGAGTGAAAGGTGAAAAGTAAGTGAATGACTAGTGAAAAGATCTTGAATTACAAATCTCATAAGCAGTTGGAGTTCTTTTCAGAAAGGAATGACAACGTACCTTTTGCATAATGGGTCAGCAAGTGAATGAAAAATGCAAGATGAAGAATCTTAGTGAAAGCAATCTTTTTAGAGAAAGTATTTTTTATTCGATCCGAAACCAGATGATCTTTTTATGGCCAGGTTTGAAAGGACCGAACAGTATAATGTTGCAGTATTATCTGATGAGCTGTGAAAAGGAGTGAAATGCTAATCTAATCTGGTGATAGCTGATATTCTGCGAAATCTATTTTAGTAGAAAGTTTATGAAAAAATTCTTCTTTGTATAGCACTGATTTCCATTTCTAGAAATGCTCGTCATTTCTACATAGAATAAATTAGGGGTTATAAACTCTACTATTGGAAGTTAACCTCAGAAGAAGAAGAAATTGTTGATGAACTGACAGTCTATTTGTGATAAGGTAAATAGACAAAAGGGAAACAGCCCAGATCAAATATTAAGGTACCCTAAAAAATATTTAGTGAAAATAAGAAAGTTATTTATCTAAGACAACTATGAAGTAAGCTTGGAAGTAGCTACCTTTTAATGAAAGTGTAACAACTCAATAGTCTAATAAGGATAAAAAGCATCGAAAATTAACGGGTCTAAATATTTTACCAATATTTTGATAAATCCTATTCCTCTCATTGGAATAGTATTTAAGGTAGCAGAACACTTAATATTCAGTTTGAAGAAATGAAATAATTCATTTTGGACTATATTAAAGAGAGAATGCTGGCATGAGTAACGATTAAGAAGTTAAAATACTTCTCGCCGCACACGAAAGGGTTTCATGGAAAAGGTGATCTTCCATGATTTATACGGTTTCTAAGAAGAATGAAACGAAGTGTTCTTCTTTGATGAAATAGAAAATATTCATCCTTAAATAAGGATCTAGAAAAAATATTATCATTGAAAAATGGACCGTACCTTAAACCGACACAGGTTCGTGGGTAGAGTATACTAAGGCGTAGAGATAAGACTAGTGAAGGAACTCGGCAAATTGCTTTCGTAAGTTTGACGATAAGAAAGAAATTTACAAGAAATTGTAAATTTGGCACAGAAGTGGGGGCTCCGACTGTTTACTAAAAACACAGCAACTTGCTAAGACGAAAAGTACTTGTATAAGTTGTGAACTCTGTCCAATGCCAACTGTGTAAAGGAGGTAATTTAAGTTTTTTAGGAAAATTTATTGTTACTAACTGATGCAGTGGTCAATGACGGTCTTAACCATAAGGATCTGAAAGTAGCGAAATTCCTTGGCCATTAAATGTGGTCCTGCATGAATGAGGTAACGTGGCCCTGCTGTCTCCACTAGTTTCTCAGTGAAATTGAATTAGCCGTGCAGATGCGGTTTGCCTTCCGGAGGACGCGAAGACCCTATGCAGCTTTACTGTAGTTTGATATTGTTTTTCATTAAATATAGTGTAGAATACAAGGGAGTGTAAACGTCAGTGAAATACCTTGATATATTTGTATGAAAAACTGATTCGTTAGAAGACAGTTTCAAATGGTCAGTTTTGCTGGGGCGGTAGCCTCTAAAAAAGTATCAGAGGCCTTCAAAGGTATGTTTTTATTAGTCAGAAACTAATGAAAAAATATTTTCAACAAAATGTAATAACTAAACATGCTTTACTGAAAGATTGATGGATCAATCAGTTACGCAAGTAGGATATAGTGATCCGGTGATCCAGAATGGAATGATCATCGCTCAAGAAATAAAAGTTACGCTAGGGATAACAGGTTTATCGTTTGCAAGAGTTCATATTGTCCAAACGGTTTGACACCTCGATTAATAAAAAATAAGAGTCGTAGTCGAGGATAAATTGGGTGAAATGCGGGAAACTCTCAAAGATTCTAAAAATCTATGAGACAATCCGCAGCCAAGTATACTTACGGTATTTTTTATTATCATTTATATCTTTATGATAATAATTATGTAAGATAAAGGCTCAACGACTAGAAAGTGAGTTATACCAACAATAATCTTTCCACGAGCGCCCAACTATACCTATTCGGTATAGAAGATATAGTCTAATCCATTAGGTGACTAATGGTATGTAAGTATAAACAACTTACAATCTTTATCTAATTCAAAGTAAAGTCCCATTCTTTAAAGATAAAGAGAAAAATGGTCGACTCTTCTCATCCTCCAGGTGTAGTCGCTTGGAAGGGTTCAGCTGTTCGCTGAGTAAAGAGGAACGTGAGTTGGGTTTAATACGACGTGAGTCAGTATAGATTCTATCCTCGGAAGGGAAAAAGAATAAAAGGAGAACCTCTAATTAGTACGAAAGGACCATTAGAGAAAATTCAATGGTGACTCTGTTGTTGTAGAAATATGGCACCGCAGAGTAGCTACAATTTTGAAAGAGAAGTACTGAAAGCATCTAAAGTGCGAAACAGATCTCTGGATATTCTTTCAAATAAGAAAAAGACTATTTCTTAACTGTAGGATGCCAATGTATGTTGAGCATTACTAATGTTTTGATAAACTTAATTGTACCATATTATTTACTCATTTCTCAAGTTGATGGCCTAATGGCTGGGCGCCCTTTTGGGAAGGGGAGTTAGGAGTTCGAATCTCCACTGCTTGATTCTACAAAGAAGAGAGCAAAGTTGCAATGCTAAATATATAAATTGCAAAACATTTTTGTAATAGAGTTAGAATCTCCACTGCCTGATGTTATGGATAATAAAAATATTTCATGAATCAATATCTTTTTAAGGTGTTATAGCATAGTGGTTCATGCGGTGTACTGTTAATGCATTTGACGAAAGTTCGATTCTTTCTAACACCTATTTTACAATATTCTATTCTTTGTCCTTAATTCAACGGTTAGAATGCATTTTTGATAAGGATGTTATAGAGGTTCGATTCCTCTAGGACAAAATCTATTGATGATCTTATTCTTTTTACTATTCTAAGTAAATATTTCTCCAACTAATCATAGTTCATGAATTTCTATTCCATTCTCTTGGAATCTCTAAAGAATTTCTTTTATTATGCGTATTCTAAAATCAAATGCTATTCTGGGACTAGCTAATAGTTACATTATTGATAACCCAGAACCAGCTAATATTTCTTACATGTGGAACTTTGGATCTCTACTTGGTGTTTGTCTAGTAATCCAAATCCTTACAGGAATTTTCCTAGCAATGCATTATTGTCCAAATGTAGATCTAGCTTTTGCTAGTGTTGAGCACATTATGCGAGATGTTAACTATGGTTGGGCAGTACGATATGTACATGCAAATACTGCTTCATTCTTCTTCCTATTCATGTACTTCCACGTAGGTCGAGGACTATATTACGGGTCATACAAATCTCCTCGAATTCTACCTTGGTCAATTGGAGTAATTATTCTTGTACTAACAATGGCAACAGCTTTCCTGGGTTTAATCTGGCCCAAAATGGACTAAATCATAATTTGTCCATAGTCCTATCATGTTCCTTTCGTAAATCTGTATAGACTAGAAAGTAAATAGTGATAGAATATCTTGACAAAGATATTGAAGTATTTAAATACTTTGGCAATACAAGTGAAAACGGTTAACGAATATCATCTTCTATTCTAGACCGTCGATTATATACATGGTCGCTACAGACTGGGTCACTTGTAGGTATCTGAAATGATGCTTAATGTACAGTCGGACATATGAAGGAAATGAATTCCTTTCCAAGGCCTGTAAAGGTACAGCTATGAGTTATTGAAGATAATAATAATAACTTATTAGATATGTATGTATGTTCTGCCATATGGTCAAATGTCTCTATGGGGTAAACTGAATTGCCCCAAATGGAATTCATTTATTATAGTCAATTTATTCTCTTTTTAATACATCCTTTGTTTTTATTCTTCTTTTTAATAAAGATTCTTCTAATCTAATCAAACGTATTCGATCCTCTTATCGAATTGGTCCTCACAATAAAGACATTCTTGATATTATTTATGGATCTCTTCTAGGAAATAGTCATGCTGAAAAACATGAACAAGGAAATGGAACTCGAATTAGTTTTAGTCAAGAAGCTCATCACAAAGAATATCTTCTATGAATTCATAAAAAAGTAAGTGATCTAGGATATTGTAGTCCTACCGTACCAAAAATTCAGACACGACTAAGTAATAATAGTAAACTACGATATATTATTCGATTTCATACTTTTACTTATCAAACATTTAATGAAATGAAAGATATCTGGTATGAAAATAATAAAAAGAAAATTCCTTCTAACATTCAAGATTTTCTAACACCTATCGCTCTAGCAATTTGAATTATAGATAGTGGAATTCGTACAAACAAATCTCTTAAGTTTGCTATAAATTCTTATTCTTACAAAGATTGTCTTTTTCTTAGTCAAATTCTACTAGAAAAATATAACATTAAAACCAGTGTTCAAAGTGCTGGTAAACCAAATCAATATGTTATTTATATTCTAAAAGAATCTATGCTATCTCTTTATTTTATTGTAAAAGATCACATAGTTTCATCTATGCTATACAAAATCCAATAAAATAAAATCACTGCACTGTATTAAAAAAAATAATAAATGAATTTTATAGTCTACAATTTTTCATTTTTGTAGGCGATGCTGGTGAAAACGGTCAAAGATTTTCTTTCTTGAATCCAGACCGTCGGTAATAGATTAATATAATTCCATTATCGCTACAGACTGGTTCATCGGTGGGTATAATTTAACTATTATGCTTAATGTACAGTCGGGATACTCTTATGAAATTCCTTTCATAACACAAGGCCCATTCATTGTAATTCTTTGATTCAAAGAAGAATAGGGTACAGGGTTCTAGAATAGAAGAAAGATAGAATACTATTCTAGAATTGAGTATATGGCTACAGTAATTACTAACCTACTAAGTGCTATTCCATGGATTGGACAAGATTTCGTAGAATTTGTATGGGGAGGATTCAGTGTAAACAATGCTACACTAAACCGATTCTTCTCACTACACTTCCTACTTCCATTCATTCTTGCTGCTCTTTCAGCAATGCATCTTCTAACAATTCATGAGCACGGTAGTAGTAATCCACTAGGAATTAGTGGAAATACAGATCGACTACCATTCCATCCATATTTTGTATTCAAGGATCTGGTAACTATCGTTCTATTCCTACTAATTCTTTCAGTATTTGTATTCTTCTATCCAAATGCTCTTGGACATTCAGATAATTACATTCCAGCTAATCCAATGCAAACTCCACCATCAATTGTACCTGAATGGTATCTACTTCCATTCTATGCAATTCTACGATCTATTCCATCAAAAATTATTGGAGTACTTGCTATGTTTGGATCTCTTCTAATCCTTCTAGCAATGCCAATTCTAGATACATCTCGAATCCGAGGTAATCAATTCCGACCTCTATCACGATTCACATTCTGGCTATTTGTAGCAGATTTCCTACTACTACTATGGATTGGTGCACAACATCCTGAATATCCTTATTCAGATATTGGTAGTTATGCTACAGTATTCTACTTTGTATACTTCTTTGTAGTTGTACCAGGTGTAGGTATTCTAGAAAATACTCTAATGGATATTGCAGTAAGTAAAAAAGGGAAATAATTTTCCCCTGTCAAGAGGTATGCATATATAAGCATTGGCATAATTATAACAATTATAATAATAATAAAAATGTTTTCCTGTCTTCTAATATAGGAATTCTCCTTCTTCTAAGTACTTTAGTGTAATAGGTAGCACAACAGACTCATAATCTGTAAGACTAGGTTCGATTCCTGGAATGTACTCATTATTCTAGGTCTTTTAGTTTAATGGTAAAACCCTCGGTCTTCATCTGAGTGAATGGGCGTTCAAATCGCCTAAAGATCAAAAAAATGTTGTCTAAATAGAAAAAGAAGAAAGAAAATAAAAATTTGTCGATTTAGTTTAGTGGTAAAACGAGTAACTTGTAATTACTAGTCACTAGTTCGATTCTAGTAGTCGGCAGACACAAACTTTTCTCTATTTTTATGAATTTCTTTCAAAGATAGGATGTCGTCTAATGGCAGGACATTTCTTTTTGGTAGAAAGAATGGTTGTTCGATTCAACCCATCCTAGATACGATGAAAGATAAAATCAACAAGAAAAAGATTCAGATCTCATCATCACAAGAAAAATGCTTATAAATATTTACTATTCATTGGTAAGGATATTCATTGGTAAGGATATTCATTGGTCAAGATATTCATTAGTCAAGATATTCATTAGTCAAGATATTCATTGGTCAGGAATAGGGAGACTCGAACTCCCGACTTAAGAATTAAAAGTTCTTCACTCTAACCAACTGAGTTATATTCCTACAAATTAACCTATAATTAACTAACTACTCATTTTAGAATAAATTATAGGAGTCTAATTTGGTCAGAAAATCATAGCTAGTATAGTTTAATGGTAGAATCAGGTACTTCCAATACCCGGGTTTCGGTTCAATTCCGAATACTAGTACTTTTTCGTAGGACAAAAAGTTATGCTATTTATTGCACTAGTTTCTTTTGTTCTAGCTATCCCTATTTTCGCCAAAAAAATTACAGCTACTCTATTTAGTCGTATTACTGCGATTGCTTTTATTTATGCTGCAATTCTTTCATGGAATAGTATTTATTATCTACCACTTAGTCAAGGTGGTATCGGTATTTACAGTAACCTATTCCATGTATCTACAATTACTCTAGGATTCCAAATCCTGCTTCTAATCGTAGCTGCTATGCTACTATTCGCATGGGGTCCTATTCTTTCAAAGAATCTTCTTCCTATTTCAGCCAACCAAAAAGTTGGTATTGAAAAATCAGTAAATCCTAATTTTATTCATATGAATACTGTGAATGAATATAGTCTACTAATTCTATTTAGTGTTCTAGGAGGATGTCTACTAATTACTAGTTATAATTTCGTATCAATGTATATGTCTATTGAACTACAAAGTTTTGCTGCTTATATTCTTTGTACACTTTATCGACATTCACAATCAGCTACAGCTGCTGGACTAAAATATTTCCTACTTGGTAGTCTTGCTTCTGGTATTATTCTACTTGGTACAGCTGTAATTTATGCAAGTACTGGAATTACTAACTTTGAAGATCTAGCAGTATTCATTTCAGTTACAGATCATCTAAATAATTTTATTCTTATTTCTGTTGCTGGTGGTATCCTTCTAATTGGTATTGGATATATTTTCAAAGTTGGTGCTGCTCCTCTTTACAATTGGTCACCTGATGTTTATGATGGTGTTCCTACAATTGTTACATCATGGGTAAGTACTATTCCTAAAATTGGTATTCTAGTATGCCTACTAAACCTAAGTTTCATTGTTACTGGTTATAACATTGAATGGGATACTATTCCAACAATTCTAAATACTATCTCATCATCTTATGCTAAACCATATCAAACACTGCTACTAATTTCTGCAGTTCTAAGTTTTGTAGTTGGAAGTATTGTTGGACTATCACAAGTACGAATTAAACGACTTCTAACATTCTCTACAATTAATCATGTTGGATTCCTACTACTTGCTCTATCAGTAAATACAGAAGAATCTATTGAAGGATTTATTTTCTACCTAATCCAATACTCTCTAACAAATGTAAATACATTCCTAACAATTCTTGCATTTGGATATATTTCTAAAGGTATTCTTCTTCCAGAAAAAGGTAGTGTTCGAGAGTTTACACTACTTCAAGATCTGAAAGGACAATTCTACAAAAATCCTCTTCTTGTTATGAGTTTTGCTATTAGTCTATTCTCAATGGCTGGTATTCCACCACTAATGGGATTCTTTGCAAAACAAATGGTACTATATTCAGTATCATTCAATTATTCTTATGTTGCTATCATTGCAATTCTAACTAGTGTAATTAGTGCTAGTTATTATCTAAAAATTGTACAACTAATGTTCTTTAATAAAGAAAGTGTATCAACTGGAATTCAAAAGAAAATAAAGAAGAATCTTCAGATTCATCTCTTATTACAACAATGCATAGTTCAGTGATTGCTATTCTAACACTTACAATTACGCTATATCTATTTGATCCTTCTATCCTACTAAATGCTTGTCATCTACTAAGTCTAAGTCTATTCAATTCTTAATTATGAACGCTCTAACTATTTATCTAATCCTAGTTCCTATTGTTGGATTTGTACTACTACTTGTTAGTATTCTACTAGGAAAACATGTTCCTTATGCTGAAAAAGTTACATCTTATGAATGTGGATTCTCTCCAATTCATGGTCAAAACCGATCTCCATTTACTATTCAATTCTATCTAGTTGGTATTCTATTTCTTATTTTCGATATTGAACTATTTATGACAATGCCTTATGCTATGACTGTGTATGAAACAGGATATTATGGATTCTGGATCATTATGGTATTCTTTGGTATTCTTACTCTAGGTTTCGTATTCGAATTCAGTTCTAAAGCTCTTTACTTTAGCCAAGTTATTACTGAAGAAAATGAGAAAGAATAATTCCCCTTCTAGAATTTTGTATAGGAATTCTATTCTATTCTATTTCTATCTTCTATCAATGAGGGGACATGGTATAATTGGTAATTATAGTATCTTTGCAGGATAGCTGATGCCAGTTCAAATCTGGCTGTCTCCATATCACTTCGATAGCTTATGTGGCTAAAGCGTAGAACTGAAGATTCTAAGAACCATGTTCGAGTCATGGTCGAGGTAATTTTATGCAGATAGTCCTTACTGGTAGAGGAGGTGCTCTGTAAAAGCATTGACTGTGTCATTGTGGGTTCGAGTCCCACATCTGCAATGAATCAAAAAGATTCGAATTTTCCTTCTAATTTTCTTGCAAATTAACAAACTTTTATTCAGGATGTGTGACAGAGTGGTTTAATGTACCTGGCTTGAGTCTAGGAGTTCTTTTCAGAACCAGGAGTTCGAATCTCCTCGCGTCCGATTTTCAACTACGGATTTAAAAAGTAAAAAAGAATAAAATAAATTTTTATTTAAAAGATAGAAGAATTTTTATAGACAATAATATACTGTTGGATATTATTCATTCGGATATTAGATATAATTAATATATCAACCATAGCAATTCAAATATTTTTATTAAAAAATGAATCTAACTACACTAAAAGCACAACGACAGAATTTCCAATACCATCCTTTCCACATGGTAACTTCTAGTCCTTGGCCACTATTCATTTCATTCTCACTACTTATCCTTACAATGGGTGCTGTACTTTATTTCAATGGATATGCTAGTCCATTTGGAGATTCAGGAATTTCACTAGTTATTCTAGGACTACTAGCTACTCTACTATGTCTAGCTCTATGGCTACGAGATGTTGTAACTGAGGGAACATTCCTAGGAGATCATACTCTAGCAGTTCAAAAAGGACTACATCTAGGTATGGCTCTATTTATTCTTTCAGAAGTATTCTTCTTCATTTCTATCTTCTGGGCTCTATTCCATTCATCACTATCTCCTGGTATTGAACTAGGTGGACAATGGCCTCCAGTTGGTATTGATTCAATTAATCCTTTTGAACTTCCTCTACTAAATACTCTGCTACTTCTAACATCAGGAGCAACAGTTACATACTCACACCATGCTCTTATTAACAAAAACCGAACAGGAGCTATTTCTGGACTAATTCTTACCATTGTACTTGCTACAGTATTTACAGTATGTCAAGGAATTGAGTACATGAATGCACCATTCTCAATTGCGGATGGAGTATATGGATCAACATTCTTCCTTTCAACTGGATTCCATGGATTCCACGTTATTCTTGGTACAGCAATGCTAGCTGTTTGTCTAGGACGACTAATTCAATATCATTTCACAAGTACTCACCATGTAGGATATGAATCAAGTATTCTATATTGGCATTTTGTTGATGTTGTATGGCTATTCCTATTCGTAACAGTATACTGGTATGGAGGATAATAATCCCCTATTTTCTATTCTTTCAATTCGAGTATAATATTCTACTCTTTTCTTCTACAAAATTTACTTACTATGAATACATTTCTTATTGATTTTCTAACTCTAGGTGCTATTTTCTCAGCTCTTCTTGTTGTAACAGCGAAAAATCCTGTTATGTCTGTACTATTCCTGATCTCTCTATTCCTTCATGTTTCAGGATATCTTGTACTACAAGGACTAGGATTCCTAGGAATTTCATATCTAATTCTATATATTGGAGCTATTGCTATTCTATTCCTATTTGTTGTTATGATGCTAAATCTTCAACTTGCTGAACTAAATGCTATGGCATCTGAATATACTCAAAATCTACCACTAGGAGGTATTTTTGTATTCCTTCTTTTTGTTGAACTATTCTCTATTATTCCATTTCGTTCACAAAATGAATTCAAAAATCTAAATCCTTTCAAAATTATCCCTGATATGCAAATTGGAATTCTAAATACTATGAATTCTCTTCTGCAAAAATTTGGATATGCTCCATTCTCAGAATCCACTGAAGTATATCATACTTACACTACTACTTCAGATACTCATTTTGCTAATCTAATTGATGTACAATCTATTGGATTTACACTTTATACATTTGGATCAGTATGGCTATTCGTAGCAAGTCTAGCACTACTACTAGCTATGATTGGACCAATTGTACTAACAATGAAAGCACGAACAACAAATGGATAAGAATAAATTTTTCTATTCCCCTTCCAGAAAAAGAATTTCATATTTCAAAAAAGAATTGTGAACTAGATGGTTCTAGAAAAGAATTGCAAATTCTTTCAATAGGGTTCAATTCCCTCTCAATTCTAAGAATAATATAGAAAAATATAAGAGATATTTTTAATTTGTTGAAAAAGATATGAATGAAAATAAGAACATAGTATAATTGGTAGTACAGTGATCTCCAAAATCACTAGTGTTGGATCGTACCCAGCTGTTCTTGTTTAAATATTCTATGTTAAGATAACAGATAAGAAAAAGAATACAACAAAAAGGATTTAGCTGAGTGGTTTAGCGTCGATCTTACACATCGAAGACAGAGGTTCAATTCCTCTAATTCTTACTAGTTAAATATGGTACATCCATTTTTTACGAACTTCCATTTTCATTGTCTTCTTGAAGGCTAAATTTTATTGGATTTTCAAATCATGCAACTTGCTCTACCAATTCTTATTTTTTCAGTATCTCTACTTACTGGATTCTCATCTATTATTCAAAATGATTCACCTGAACGATGGCAAATTGGACTACAAGATCCAGCTTCACCTGTTCAAGAAGGAATTACTGAACTAGCAGATGATGTAGTTTTCTTCATGACTATTATTGTTGTTGGAGTAGCTTGGGCTCTTTTTTCTACAGTAAAACACTTTAATTATAAAAAATCTCCTATTACTCATTATTTCCACCACGGAACTACTATTGAACTAGTATGGACAATTTCTCCAGCACTAATTCTTATTGCTATTGCATTCCCAAGCTTTAAACTTCTTTACCTAACAGATGAAGTATTTACTCCATCAATGACAATTAAAGCTGTTGGTCATCAATGGTATTGGTCTTACGAATATTCTGATTTCCTTAACGAAGATGGTGAATCAATTGAATTCGATTCATACATGGTACCTGAATCAGATCTTGATGATGGTCAACTACGACTACTTGATGTTGATAACAATGTAGTTGTTCCTGTTAATACTAACATCCGATTCATTGTTACAGGTCAAGATGTTATCCATTCATTTGCTGTACCTTCACTAGGTATGAAAGTAGATGGTATTCCAGGACGACTAAACCAAACATCTACAATTGTAGAACGAGAAGGACTATTCTATGGACAATGTTCAGAACTATGTGGTATTCTTCACGGATTTATGCCTATCTGTATTGAAGCAGTAAGTCCTGAAAAATATCTAGAATGGATGGAATCCATGGCTTAATTCTACCTACTTCCCTATTTCTTAAACTATTTCAGAATTTGATTTCCTAGCTTTTGCTATTTTATCTATTTGATAAATAATTATCATTTACTCTATTTTTATTCTCTTCACTATGACAAATCTATTTGATCTCAAAACATTTGACATTTCAGTTTCACAAGGACCAATTGTATCACTACTACTTATTCTTCTTGTTTTTGTACCAATGCTTCTTTGTGTTGCTTGGATGACAATCATTGAACGTAAAGTAATGGGATCAATGCAACGACGAATCGGTCCTAATGTAGTAGGATATTATGGAGTACTACAACCTTTTGCTGATGCTCTAAAATGTGTAGTTAAAGAACAAATTATTCCAGCACAATCAAATAAAGCACTATTCTTCCTTGCTCCAATGATTTCTCTAGTATTCAGTCTTCTTGGTTGGGCTCCTATTCCATTCGGACCTGGAATGGCTATTACTGATATCTCTATTGGTATCCTATTCTCTCTAGCTGTTTCTTCTATTGGTGTTTATGGTGCTCTATTCGCAGGATGGGCTGCTAATTCTAAATATTCATTCCTTGGATCTCTACGTGCTACAGCTCAAATGGTTAGTTATGAACTAATCTTCTCAACTTGTGTATTCGCTGTTGTTCTTCTTGCTGGTTCACTGAACTTTACTACTATTGTTCAAGCTCAAACAGCTATTTGGTTTATCGTACCTCTATTCCCTATTTTCATTCTTTATCTAATCTCAGCTCTTGCTGAACTAAACCGTACTCCATTCGATCTTCCAGAAGCTGAATCAGAACTTGTTTGTGGATTTATGACTGAGCATTCTGGTATGATTTTCGTATTCTTCTATCTTGCTGAATATTCAGGTGTTGTTCTAATGTCTACATTCTCATCTGTTCTATTCCTTGGTGGTTATGCATTCCCAGAAATTTTCGTACAAGATACATTCCTAAATCTACAAAGTTTCATTCTTGCAATGAAAGCTCTTCTATTCATGTTCTTCTTTGTTTGGGTACGTGCTACATTTGTTCGACAACGATATGATCGACTTATGATCTTCTGTTGGACTCAACTACTACCAATGGCAATTGCACTACTAATCCTAGTACCAAGTATTCTTATTGCTTTTGATATTCCAGCAGTAAATTAATCATTGTTAGAACAAATATTCCCCTTCTTCCAGAAAAACTGATAGATATTTTCTATCCTCCTAACCCTAAATATAGGCTATATCTAAGGGATCTTAGCATAATCGGTTAATGCACCAAATTGTCAGTTTGGATTATGCCCGTTCGATTCGGGTAGTTCTCGTTAATTCTAGATTCAATATTCTTTCTTCTATTCTTCCCAATAAGAATCATTTTTCTTATGAATCTTAGCCTTATTCTATTCATTATTGGAATTCTAGGATTTGTTCTTAATCGAAAAAACATTCTTCTAATGATCTTTTCGATTGAAATTATTCTACTTTCCATCACTATCCTAGTTCTTATCTCATCTATGAATTTTGATGATATTCTAGGACAAACTTATGCTATTTATATTATTCTACTAGCTGCTGCCGAATCTGCTATTGGACTAGGTATTCTAGTTGCTTACTACCGACTACGAGGATCCATTTCACTATCTAATCATCAAAATTAACCATGTATCTAACTTTCCTTCTTCTTCCTTGTCTTGGATCAATGTCAGTTGGTTTCTTTGGACGAAAACTTGGAGTTACTGGTACTCATATTATTACAACTAGTTGTCTAGCTATCTCTGCTATTCTATCTATGGTTGCATTCTATGAAGTTGTACTTTGTCATTCTCCAGTTACTATTCATCTTGGAAATTGGCTTCATTCTGAAATTCTTACAGTATCTTGGTCATTCACATTTGATGCTCTATCAATGTCTATTATTAGTACTGTACTTATTATTTCATCACTAGTACATCTATATTCTATTGATTATATGAGTGCTGATCCTCACAATCAACGATTCTTCTCTTACCTAAGTCTATTTACATTCTTTATGGTAGTGCTAGTTTCAGGTGATAACTATTTCATTCTATTCGTTGGATGGGAATTTATTGCTGTATGTTCATATCTACTTATTAACTTCTGGTTTACAATCATTGAAGCCAATAAATCTGCAATGCAATCATTCATTGTTAACCGTGTAGGTGATATGGCTCTATCTATTTCTTTCCTTGCTATTGTATTCCTATTTGGTAACGTAGATTTCTCTACAGTATTCTCTCTTGCTCCACTTATGAATGAAAGTGCACTAACTCTAATTGGACTTCTACTACTATTTGGTAGTATGGGTAAAAGTGCTCAAATTGGACTAAATACTTGGCTACCTACTGCGATGGCCGGTCCTACTCCAGTTTCATCACTAATTCACTCTGCTACTCTAGTATCTGCCGGAGTATACGTACTACTACGATCTAGTCCTCTACTAGAATACTCATCTACTGCACTTATTGCTATTACTTGGATTGGATCAATTACAGCATTCTTTGCTGCTTCTACTGGTCTATTCCAAAATGATGTAAAACGAGTTATTGCTTACTCTACATGTTCACAAATGGGTTACCTATTCCTTGCTTGTGGACTATCACAATACAATACTGCACTATTCCATCTAGTTAACCATGCTTTCTTCAAAGCACTTCTATTCCTTTCAGCTGGTGCTGTTCTACATGCTACTTTTGATCAACAAGATCAACGACGACTTGGTGGATTCCTTCCTATTCTTCCATTCACTTACACTGCTATTCTTATTGGATCTCTAAGTCTAATGGCTATCCCATTCATGACTGGATTTTATTCTAAAGATCTAATTCTAGAACTAGCTTACTCACAATATGTATTCCACGGATCTATTGCATATTGGTTCGGATCTATCTCTGCTGGACTTACAGCTTTCTATAGTTTCCGACTAATTTCAATGACTTTCCTAACATATCCAAATTCTCCTAAGAAAGTATATGAATCAGCTCATGATGCTGCTATCTTTGCCATGATTCCAATGACTACTCTTTCTCTTCTTGCTATCTTCTTTGGATATATTGGACGAGATCTATTTGTTGGTATGGGTACTGATTTCGCTGCTAACTCACTATTCATCCATCCATCACATATTTCACTAATTGAAGCAGAAGTGATTCCAACACTATACAAACTGCTTCCTTCATTTATTACTTTCTCATCTGCACTTCTAGCATTCTGTCTATATCATTATGGTGCTGAATTCCTTAAAGCAGCTATCCAATCAACACTTGGATATAACATGTACAAATTCTTCAATGGTAAATATTACATTGAAGTTCTATACAATACTTACCTAATTCCATCATCACTTGGACTAGGATATATTGTATCTAAACAACTAGATCGGGGTCTAATTGAACAACTATTTGGATATGGTCTAGCTACAAACCTAAACACTACAAGTTCAACAATGAAGAAACTAGATGATGGATTCATCCCATCTTACGCAATCTACTTTGCTCTATCTGTAATTCTTCTACTTCTAGTTCTAGTTTGTCCAATGATCATTTCATTGATCCCCTTATTCTTCCAAGAATGAAAAATCAATTTCTTTCCAAATTTTATTCTTTCCTAGAATGAGAAACATTTTGAATAAAACAAATCTTTCTTTCCCAAAAACTATTTTTTATTTTTCTTGTATTGTATTCTACGCTCTAATCCAAGGAACATCACGAAACCCTAGTGTTAAAAACCAACTATTCCAATACGCTGTTCTAGGATTTGCTCTAGCAGAGGCTACTGGACTATTCGCACTAATGGTTTCATTCATGATTCTATTCTCTTAATGAACAAAGAACACATATTCAGAAAAATGATTTCTCTATTCTCTGAATTTTTTAAAAAGGATTTTAAAAAGAATTTCAAAAAGAAAATTTCTTCTATGAATTTTTCAATGGAAAAAAGAATTCAAAAAGAAAATTTCTTCTATGAATTTTTTCAATAGAAAAAGAATGGGAAGAAATTGGAGAGAACTAGAATTAGGGAAGAAGGAATAAGTATTCCCTTACTAACAATCATCACATACCATTCTTTCAATCTTTAAGATATCCAAGATATCCAAGATATCCAAGATATTCAAGACATCCAATTTTTCAGATATCCAATCTTTCCAATATCCAAGATATTCCATTTTTTAGATATCCAATCTTTTTGGATCCACTTTTGGATATCCAATGTTTTCGGTATCCAAAAGAAAGAGAAAGAAAGGAATTCAGAAAATAATAATAAGAATAAGAATAAGAATAAGAATAAGAATAAGAATAAGAATAAGAATAAGAATAAGAATAAGAATAAGAATACACACACAATGCTTATAAATATTGCATGGTCATTGATTGTCATTCATCTCTCTTCCCATCCAAATTAGATTGAATTGAATTGCATTGGATTGAATTGAATTGCATTGGATTGAATTAGATCAAATTCGATTCCCATTCATATCTATTTCAATTCCATTCCATTCATCCCTCTTACGAATTCTATTCCTTCTTCCATCCACTATTCTGAATTGAAAAGAAAGAATTCACAATCCATTTCTTTCTTACTACCCAGAAAGGAATAGAATCCATCCACTATTCTGAATTGGAAAGGTAGAAATACCAGAAACGAATACGAATCCATCCACTATTCTGAATTGGAAAGAAAGAAAGAAAGAAATTTCCAGAAAGAAATCCATCTTACAAAGAAATAAGAAATCCATCACAATCCATTCTAAAAAGAATGATAGTTATGATAGTTATGATTGTTATTGGGAAAGGAATGATAGTCATGATAGTTAGAATAGTAAGGATAGTCATGATAGTTATGATAGTCATGATAGTTATCAAAGGAAGGATAGGTAGGATAGTCATGATAGTTATGAAAGGAAGGATAGTTATGATAGTTCTGATAGTCATAATAGTTCTGATAGTCATAATAGTTCTGATAGTTCTGATAGTTCTGATAGTCATGAAAGGAAGAATAGTTAGGATAGGTAGGATAGGTAGGATAGGTAGGATAGGTAGGATAGTTATGATAGTTATGATAGTTATGATAGTTCTCCATCCACTATTCTGAATTGAAAAGAAAGAAAGAAAGAAATTCAAAATTCGAAATTCGAAATAAGAAAGAAAGAATAAGAAATTCAAAATTCGAAATTCGAAATAAGAAAGAAAGAATAAGAAATAAGAAATAAGGAATTCGAAATAAGAAAGAAAGAATAAGAAATAAGAAATAAGGAATTCGAAATAAGAAATAAGGAATTCGAAATCCATCCCAATTCGATTGCCATCCATATCTATTCCACTTCCACTCATGTTACAATGTTACAATGTTACATATCATCCTACTCACACTAGATTCATTCTTTCTACCTACAATCCTACTCATACTTCTACTTACATTGGTACTACTATAAAAGAACATCTTCCCTAACTATCCTACTATCATCTATCTATTACCATTACTTCTACTCATCCTTCTACCACTATTGGTTCCCATATCGAATATATCTCTCTCTTCTTACTATTTCTATCTACTACCATTTATCCTACCTATCCTTACTTCCACATTGGTACCACTATGATACCCATCTCTATCTATCTATTATTCTATCTATTACCATTCATCCTACCTACCCTACCTAGTCACATTGGTATTTCCAATACTCCTATTCTTACTTACCACTATCTCATTCTAGGACTAGCTCACTATCACACTATCCTATTCTCTTACTATTACACTATCATAGAACCTCACTATCTGACTATCACACTATCCCATTATCACACTATCACACTTCCTAACTATCTATCATTCTCTATCTATCACACTTTCATTCTCTATCTATCACACTTTCACACTATCCCATTCTCTCTCCATCTTACTAGCTTACTATCTTACTATCACTATCTATCATTCTATCTCACCATATTCCTTACTCACTATCACATCCTATCTACATCTTACCATCTCACTATTTCTATCTATCACTAGCCCATCCTATCTACATCTTACCATCTCACTATTACAATCTATCACTATCTTGATAGATCACTATTACAATCTATCACTATCTTGATAGATCACTATTACAATCTATCACTATCTTGATAGATCACTATCTATTTATCCGACTACCTGACTATCTTATTCTCTCACTATCTCACTTACTTACTATCTTGCTATCATACTTTCCATCACTATCAGTGTATCTTACTATCACACTATCTCACTATCTCACTATCTTACCATTTATCTATCTTACCATCTATCTATCACACTACCTGACTATCTTACTAGTTGACTATATCCAATAGAGAACTATTTCTCTTTCACACCACCTCACTATCTGATACTTAGACTATCTCACTATCTGATACTTAGACTATCTCACTATCAGATACTTAGACTATCTCACTATCGGATACTTGGACTATCTCACTATCCGACTATCTCACTATCACACTAGATTACTATCTATCTATCACACTAGCCATCACTAGGACTATCAATATCTCTATCCCAATTACTATCCATATCATTATCACTTACCATTTCTATCACTATCACTTCTACTATCTTCATCAATACCAATCATACTATCACTATCTATCTCACTATCACTACTACTATTATCATCACTACCAATCATACTATCACTATCCATATCACTATCACTCCTACTATCTACATTTCTATCTATTATACTATCAATGATACTATCAACATCACCATTACTCCTACTATCACTATCACTAACAATTATACTATTATCATCTATATCACTGATACTATCACTATCCATATCACTATCACTACTACTAGTCCCATTACTGATACTATTTCCATCTATTTCCATCTATTACCATCTATATCAATGATACTATCACCATCAATATCACTAATACTATCCATATTACTATCATTCTTACCATTACCATCACTATGAATGATACTCTTACTCTTACCATCACTATGAATGATACTCTTACTATTACCATCACTATCTAGGATACTCATCCTATTACCATCAATATCTAGGATACTACTACTATCTCCATCATTATCACTATCTATCTTACTATTACCATTACTATCTAGCATACTCTTACTATTACTATCACTATCTAGAATACTACTACTATCTCTATCATTACCACTATCTATCTTACTACTACTAGGACTATCAAGGATACTCATACTCATACTCATACTATCTACATCACTATCACTATCACTCTTACTATCTATATCAATAGAACTATCTCTATCACTCTTACTATCTATATCAATAGAACTATCTCTATCACTCTTACTATCACTATCATCATCACCATCTATATCATTATCACTATCTTACTATCCCATCCCATCACTATTTCTATTCCATTATCCCTTCCATTATCCCTTCCATTCCAGAAGAACTACAATATCATTTATTATTATTTATACCATTCCATTCCAGAAGAACTACAATATCATTTAATATTATTTATACCATTCCATTCCCATTACCATACCATTATTGGTACTAATTTGATTACAATTACAATTACAATTACAATTCCAATATTCCTATCATTCCCATAGTCATATCATTATTCCTACTATTACTATTACCATTATCATTACCATTACTATCATACTTACTATTTGTATTACTGGTATACTTACTGGTATACTTACTGGTATACTTACTGGTATACTTACTATTATCATAACTGATACTCCAACTATTACCATTACCATTACCATTACTATCATACTTACTATTATCATTACTGGTATTCCAACTAGAACCATTACTAATCATCTTACTATCACCATTACTAGTTATCAAACTATTACCATAACTAATTATCTTACTATCACCATTACTGGTAGTCTAACTATTACTATTACTCTAACTATAACTATAACTATTAGTCTAACTAATACTATTACTAGTAGTCTAACTATTACCATTACTATTATTCTTATTATCCGATACCATAATTACTATTCTTACTATCTGATACCAGGACTCATATTCTCAGTATCCGATAGAATAACTACTATTCTTACTATCCGATACAATAACTACTATTCTTACTATCCGATACCATAACCAGTATTCTTATTATCTGATATTCTAACTAGTATTCTTACTATCTGATACCATCACTACTATTCTTATTATCTGATACCAGAACTAGTATTCTTACTATCTGATATCCTAACTAGTATTCTTACTATCCGATACCAGGACTCATAGTAGGAGAAGAATTCATTACTATCAATAATATAAGTATGGCTAGTATAATAGCAATACACCTCCTAGCTAGGGAGGAGACTATTCCAAAGAATAATCCAATATGAAATGGAATATGATATGGAATATTCTTTCCAATATGATATTGAATATTCTTTCCAATATGATATCCAATATTGTAATCCAATATGATATCCAATTATCATTAATTAATTCCATATTGTAATCCAATAAGTAATCCAATAAGTATACCAATAAGTAATCCAATAAGTATACCAATAAGTAATCCAATAAGTATACCAATAAGTAATCCATAATTCTAATATGATATCCAATAATTCTTCCAATATGTAATCCAATTTAGTAATCCATATGAATGTAATCCATAATTGGGAATGTATATTCCAGTATACAAGATAGTAATCCATTATACCAATATGATAATCAAATATGATAGGATGATGGTAATGATTATGATAATCCAATATGGTAGTCCAATATGGTATCCAATAGGATAATGATAAGATAAGTAATCTAATTGTAAATTGGTAATGTAATGAGATATGGGATCCAATATAATCATATACCAATATGATAATAATGTGATAAGTATAATTGGTAATCCAATATGTTAAGTAATCGGATATGTTCTCCAACTCTAATAGTAATACAGATAAGAATTGTAATTGATATAGATATTGTAATCTCCTTTGTATTGTAATTGATAATCCCGATATCCTGTACCAATAGTAGTAGTATCCATTATGACTACAGGTAATGGATAGATATAATAATCCATAGATGGTAGTAGTCTCCTAATTAATAGGATAAATAATGGTATGGTCTCTAAATATAGATATAGATAACTATCAGTATGGGAATAGATCCAATCTATTGTACCAATATGACTGTTTTCTAGATAGAATAGTATTGGTAGTGGAATATAAATGTAATCCAGTATGAGATCCCCGATATGAGAATGAAAGAAAGATATGGATCAAAGATAGATATTGGGATAATAGTGTGGATATTGTCGAATATTGCTATACCAATGGTAACTATAGATATGATTATGATATCGGGTAATGTAAGATATAATAATAAGATAATAGTAATGATCTGTAGTACCAATAGGAATGATAGGAAGTATGAGCAAATTGGTAATATCAAGATAATGAATGAAAGAGAATAATGAAATCTGAAGTATTACTTCCAATAGAGTAAGTAAGGAACTAAAGAATAATGGAAAATATTGAAATAGTAAGGAAGATAAAGAATCCTCTCATTCTGAAACCGATAGGATTGGAAAGAAGATAGTAATTTTAGGTATCAGATATAGAATGAAAGGAAGTATAAGTCCAATCTTCAATCTTTCTAGTACCAATAGAACTGTGTGTAATTAAAAGAGTAATGGTAATGGTAGAGGATAGAATGAATGATAGGTTAACTGTTATCTTCTCTTTCCTTCTCTTTATCAATATATGATTGGATATAATAATATGAAAGATATTGGTTGTAATATTGAAAAGGATAGTCTCCAAGTTTACCCCCTTAATTGGGTGTATTGCTATAAAGATGACATTCAGTATTAGAAAGAAGTTTCATTCATCTTCTTCTTCTTCAAGAGTAAGTGATTGGTTTATAATAAATAAACTTTTTTATTATTTCAAGAAGAAGTAAAACAAAAGAGTTTCAACTAGTAGAGTCATAATTATATGGTAATGAGTAGTAGTGAAAGAATGAAATACTGACTCATTACCTATAAATGGTCTGGGTTGGTTTTTTAAAAAATAGTGAGAAATAAATAATAAAAGCTGAAAGAGGGAATTGAACCCTCGAATTACAAGTATGAATCGTATGGTTTACCACTAGCCTATTTCAGCGAGAGAGTTGCTTTTGGTATTGTGGATAAGAATAGAATTTAAAGGGTGGGGGATTAGCTTATAAGGAGTAAAGCTTCAAAGCTTTATAAGTATGGTTCGCAGGAAGTCTTTTAAAGATTGTAAGTGTAGGGGTGTATCAAGGGGCGATTTATAGGCATTTCACCTGCCTCTCGCATTAATTATTGACAACCCTGAGAGGGAGGTGAAAATGCCGTATAAATCGATTTTTTCCCTAATAAAAAAATTTTTAGTTACTGTTTCGCCCTGTAATTTTGATTCAGATGGATTTTTGTTTTTTTGTTTCTTCTCTTCTCTTCTCATCACAATCTCATCTCTCCTCATGAAAAAATTCATCTGAATCATAGAAACTTGAGACCAAAATTATTGAAATTCTTCACGAAGTCCAAATTCTATCTGTCTACAGAAGTTTCATACTCCCTCTACTAAAATAAAATAATACATCTAAGTCTCTAATCTTTCTCTCACCAATGTCACTAGATTCCATGTCATACTTTCGGTGATCATAGACAAGTAGACAACCTTACAATCTCACAATATTCTTTATTCGGTTCGGAGCAAAATTTATAGGTATGCGATTCTTTAAATCATTCAAATTCAATCTCATTCAAATCCATCCATTCTTTGGAAAGAAGAATTTTTCTTCTTTTTTTGGATTCGATGTATGGAATTCATGAGAAAGAAAATATTGAAAGAAAAAGAATGGATGGAATAGTTTGTAAGAGAAAGAGAGAAAACTGAGAGAGATAGTTTTTGGATAATAGATATTGAGATATCTAGATAGATTGATATCTTGATATCAATCTATCTAGATCTATTCCTGAATGTAGATCTAACTTATTTTATAAGAGTGAAAAAGACAAAATATCTGTCATCCTATGGTAAATCTAGCTTAACAGGTAGAGCACCGATCTGTGGATTCGGCTGATTTGGTTCAAGTCCAAAGTTTTACCCATAATCTTTTACTTTGAAGTAAAAGAATATTTTGATAAAAATATCATGAATACTATTACTGGTAAGTAATAGTATTCATTCTTCTTAGTAGGGAATCTCTATTCATAGAAATAGGTTTTTCTATTTGAAATAAGAATACAATCTTATTAGACAAGTTATAAAGTGAAAGTTTTTAACAAAAATACTATTCTTAAGAATAAATTGTATAGAAAGAAAAAATGAAATTGGAAAATCCATTTCATTTTTGAAATGATAGTATTTTTATTCACTCAGGATTCATTTCCAAATAGTAGATTCAATACTTTATGGATATTTTATTCATATTGACAAAAATTATACTAAGAAAAACTATTTCATTCCCTTACAAGGTTGAGTGAGAAAAATGGAAAGAGTGAAATTGGTTTTAGTTCTTTGAGAGTAAAGAATGATTACTCTTCCTCTTTTTTATTCCCAACCAATTTTTAGTTCAGAAAAAGAGAAAATCTTTCATAATACTAATGAAAGAAAAGAAAAAAGAAAAGAATAATCAAACTATTCCATCCATTCTTTTTCTTTCAATATTTTCTTTCTCATGAATTCCATACATCGAATCCAAAAAAGAAGAAAAATTCTTCTTTCCAAAGAATGGATGGATTTGAATGAGATTGAATTTGAATGATTTAAAGAATCGCATACCTATAAATTTTGCTCCGAACCGAATAAAGAATATTGTGAGATTGTAAGGTTGTCTACTTGTCTATGATCACCGAAAGTATGACATGGAATCTAGTGACATTGGTGAGAGAAAGATTAGAGACTTAGATGTATTATTTTATTTTAGTAGAGGGAGTATGAAACTTCTGTAGACAGATAGAATTTGGACTTCGTGAAGAATTTCAATAATTTTGGTCTCAAGTTTCTATGATTCAGATGAATTTTTTCATGAGGAGAGATGAGATTGTGATGAGAAGAGAAGAGAAGAAACAAAAAACAAAAATCCATCTGAATCAAAATTACAGGGCGAAACAGTAACTAAAAATTTTTTTATTAGGGAAAAAATCGATTTATACGGCATTTTCACCTCCCTCTCAGGGTTGTCAATAATTAATGCGAGAGGCAGGTGAAATGCCTATAAATCGCCCCTTGATACACCCCTACACTTACAATCTTTAAAAGACTTCCTGCGAACCATACTTATAAAGCTTTGAAGCTTTACTCCTTATAAGCTAATCCCCACCCTTTAAATTCTATTCTTATCCACAATACCAAAAGCAACTCTCTCGCTGAAATAGGCTAGTGGTAAACCATACGATTCATACTTGTAATTCGAGGGTTCAATTCCCTCTTTCAGCTTTTATTATTTATTTCTCACTATTTTTTTAAAAACCAACCCAGACCATTTATAGGTAATGAGTCAGTATTTCATTCTTTCACTACTACTCATTACCATATAATTATGACTCTACTAGTTGAAACTCTTTTGTTTTACTTCTTCTTGAAATAATAAAAAGTTTATTTATTATAAACCAATCACTTACTCTTGAAGAAGAAGAAGATGAATGAAACTTCTTTCTAATACTGAATGTCATCTTTATAGCAATACACCCAATTAAGGGGGTAAACTTGGAGACTATCCTTTTCAATATTACAACCAATATCTTTCATATTATTATATCCAATCATATATTGATAAAGAGAAGGAAAGAGAAGATAACAGTTAACCTATCATTCATTCTATCCTCTACCATTACCATTACTCTTTTAATTACACACAGTTCTATTGGTACTAGAAAGATTGAAGATTGGACTTATACTTCCTTTCATTCTATATCTGATACCTAAAATTACTATCTTCTTTCCAATCCTATCGGTTTCAGAATGAGAGGATTCTTTATCTTCCTTACTATTTCAATATTTTCCATTATTCTTTAGTTCCTTACTTACTCTATTGGAAGTAATACTTCAGATTTCATTATTCTCTTTCATTCATTATCTTGATATTACCAATTTGCTCATACTTCCTATCATTCCTATTGGTACTACAGATCATTACTATTATCTTATTATTATATCTTACATTACCCGATATCATAATCATATCTATAGTTACCATTGGTATAGCAATATTCGACAATATCCACACTATTATCCCAATATCTATCTTTGATCCATATCTTTCTTTCATTCTCATATCGGGGATCTCATACTGGATTACATTTATATTCCACTACCAATACTATTCTATCTAGAAAACAGTCATATTGGTACAATAGATTGGATCTATTCCCATACTGATAGTTATCTATATCTATATTTAGAGACCATACCATTATTTATCCTATTAATTAGGAGACTACTACCATCTATGGATTATTATATCTATCCATTACCTGTAGTCATAATGGATACTACTACTATTGGTACAGGATATCGGGATTATCAATTACAATACAAAGGAGATTACAATATCTATATCAATTACAATTCTTATCTGTATTACTATTAGAGTTGGAGAACATATCCGATTACTTAACATATTGGATTACCAATTATACTTATCACATTATTATCATATTGGTATATGATTATATTGGATCCCATATCTCATTACATTACCAATTTACAATTAGATTACTTATCTTATCATTATCCTATTGGATACCATATTGGACTACCATATTGGATTATCATAATCATTACCATCATCCTATCATATTTGATTATCATATTGGTATAATGGATTACTATCTTGTATACTGGAATATACATTCCCAATTATGGATTACATTCATATGGATTACTAAATTGGATTACATATTGGAAGAATTATTGGATATCATATTAGAATTATGGATTACTTATTGGTATACTTATTGGATTACTTATTGGTATACTTATTGGATTACTTATTGGTATACTTATTGGATTACTTATTGGATTACAATATGGAATTAATTAATGATAATTGGATATCATATTGGATTACAATATTGGATATCATATTGGAAAGAATATTCAATATCATATTGGAAAGAATATTCCATATCATATTCCATTTCATATTGGATTATTCTTTGGAATAGTCTCCTCCCTAGCTAGGAGGTGTATTGCTATTATACTAGCCATACTTATATTATTGATAGTAATGAATTCTTCTCCTACTATGAGTCCTGGTATCGGATAGTAAGAATACTAGTTAGGATATCAGATAGTAAGAATACTAGTTCTGGTATCAGATAATAAGAATAGTAGTGATGGTATCAGATAGTAAGAATACTAGTTAGAATATCAGATAATAAGAATACTGGTTATGGTATCGGATAGTAAGAATAGTAGTTATTGTATCGGATAGTAAGAATAGTAGTTATTCTATCGGATACTGAGAATATGAGTCCTGGTATCAGATAGTAAGAATAGTAATTATGGTATCGGATAATAAGAATAATAGTAATGGTAATAGTTAGACTACTAGTAATAGTATTAGTTAGACTAATAGTTATAGTTATAGTTAGAGTAATAGTAATAGTTAGACTACCAGTAATGGTGATAGTAAGATAATTAGTTATGGTAATAGTTTGATAACTAGTAATGGTGATAGTAAGATGATTAGTAATGGTTCTAGTTGGAATACCAGTAATGATAATAGTAAGTATGATAGTAATGGTAATGGTAATGGTAATAGTTGGAGTATCAGTTATGATAATAGTAAGTATACCAGTAAGTATACCAGTAAGTATACCAGTAAGTATACCAGTAATACAAATAGTAAGTATGATAGTAATGGTAATGATAATGGTAATAGTAATAGTAGGAATAATGATATGACTATGGGAATGATAGGAATATTGGAATTGTAATTGTAATTGTAATTGTAATCAAATTAGTACCAATAATGGTATGGTAATGGGAATGGAATGGTATAAATAATATTAAATGATATTGTAGTTCTTCTGGAATGGAATGGTATAAATAATAATAAATGATATTGTAGTTCTTCTGGAATGGAAGGGATAATGGAAGGGATAATGGAATAGAAATAGTGATGGGATGGGATAGTAAGATAGTGATAATGATATAGATGGTGATGATGATAGTGATAGTAAGAGTGATAGAGATAGTTCTATTGATATAGATAGTAAGAGTGATAGAGATAGTTCTATTGATATAGATAGTAAGAGTGATAGTGATAGTGATGTAGATAGTATGAGTATGAGTATGAGTATCCTTGATAGTCCTAGTAGTAGTAAGATAGATAGTGGTAATGATAGAGATAGTAGTAGTATTCTAGATAGTGATAGTAATAGTAAGAGTATGCTAGATAGTAATGGTAATAGTAAGATAGATAGTGATAATGATGGAGATAGTAGTAGTATCCTAGATATTGATGGTAATAGGATGAGTATCCTAGATAGTGATGGTAATAGTAAGAGTATCATTCATAGTGATGGTAAGAGTAAGAGTATCATTCATAGTGATGGTAATGGTAAGAATGATAGTAATATGGATAGTATTAGTGATATTGATGGTGATAGTATCATTGATATAGATGGTAATAGATGGAAATAGATGGAAATAGTATCAGTAATGGGACTAGTAGTAGTGATAGTGATATGGATAGTGATAGTATCAGTGATATAGATGATAATAGTATAATTGTTAGTGATAGTGATAGTAGGAGTAATGGTGATGTTGATAGTATCATTGATAGTATAATAGATAGAAATGTAGATAGTAGGAGTGATAGTGATATGGATAGTGATAGTATGATTGGTAGTGATGATAATAGTAGTAGTGATAGTGAGATAGATAGTGATAGTATGATTGGTATTGATGAAGATAGTAGAAGTGATAGTGATAGAAATGGTAAGTGATAATGATATGGATAGTAATTGGGATAGAGATATTGATAGTCCTAGTGATGGCTAGTGTGATAGATAGATAGTAATCTAGTGTGATAGTGAGATAGTCGGATAGTGAGATAGTCCAAGTATCCGATAGTGAGATAGTCTAAGTATCTGATAGTGAGATAGTCTAAGTATCAGATAGTGAGATAGTCTAAGTATCAGATAGTGAGGTGGTGTGAAAGAGAAATAGTTCTCTATTGGATATAGTCAACTAGTAAGATAGTCAGGTAGTGTGATAGATAGATGGTAAGATAGATAAATGGTAAGATAGTGAGATAGTGAGATAGTGTGATAGTAAGATACACTGATAGTGATGGAAAGTATGATAGCAAGATAGTAAGTAAGTGAGATAGTGAGAGAATAAGATAGTCAGGTAGTCGGATAAATAGATAGTGATCTATCAAGATAGTGATAGATTGTAATAGTGATCTATCAAGATAGTGATAGATTGTAATAGTGATCTATCAAGATAGTGATAGATTGTAATAGTGAGATGGTAAGATGTAGATAGGATGGGCTAGTGATAGATAGAAATAGTGAGATGGTAAGATGTAGATAGGATGTGATAGTGAGTAAGGAATATGGTGAGATAGAATGATAGATAGTGATAGTAAGATAGTAAGCTAGTAAGATGGAGAGAGAATGGGATAGTGTGAAAGTGTGATAGATAGAGAATGAAAGTGTGATAGATAGAGAATGATAGATAGTTAGGAAGTGTGATAGTGTGATAATGGGATAGTGTGATAGTCAGATAGTGAGGTTCTATGATAGTGTAATAGTAAGAGAATAGGATAGTGTGATAGTGAGCTAGTCCTAGAATGAGATAGTGGTAAGTAAGAATAGGAGTATTGGAAATACCAATGTGACTAGGTAGGGTAGGTAGGATGAATGGTAATAGATAGAATAATAGATAGATAGAGATGGGTATCATAGTGGTACCAATGTGGAAGTAAGGATAGGTAGGATAAATGGTAGTAGATAGAAATAGTAAGAAAGAGAGAGATATATTCGATATGGGAACCAATAGTGGTAGAAGGATGAGTAGAAGTAATGGTAATAGATAGATGATAGTAGGATAGTTAGGGAAGATGTTCTTTTATAGTAGTACCAATGTAAGTAGAAGTATGAGTAGGATTGTAGGTAGAAAGAATGAATCTAGTGTGAGTAGGATGATATGTAACATTGTAACATTGTAACATGAGTGGAAGTGGAATAGATATGGATGGCAATCGAATTGGGATGGATTTCGAATTCCTTATTTCTTATTTCGAATTCCTTATTTCTTATTTCTTATTCTTTCTTTCTTATTTCGAATTCCTTATTTCTTATTTCTTATTCTTTCTTTCTTATTTCGAATTTCGAATTTTGAATTTCTTATTCTTTCTTTCTTATTTCGAATTTCGAATTTTGAATTTCTTTCTTTCTTTCTTTTCAATTCAGAATAGTGGATGGAGAACTATCATAACTATCATAACTATCATAACTATCCTACCTATCCTACCTATCCTACCTATCCTACCTATCCTAACTATTCTTCCTTTCATGACTATCAGAACTATCAGAACTATCAGAACTATTATGACTATCAGAACTATTATGACTATCAGAACTATCATAACTATCCTTCCTTTCATAACTATCATGACTATCCTACCTATCCTTCCTTTGATAACTATCATGACTATCATAACTATCATGACTATCCTTACTATTCTAACTATCATGACTATCATTCCTTTCCCAATAACAATCATAACTATCATAACTATCATTCTTTTTAGAATGGATTGTGATGGATTTCTTATTTCTTTGTAAGATGGATTTCTTTCTGGAAATTTCTTTCTTTCTTTCTTTCCAATTCAGAATAGTGGATGGATTCGTATTCGTTTCTGGTATTTCTACCTTTCCAATTCAGAATAGTGGATGGATTCTATTCCTTTCTGGGTAGTAAGAAAGAAATGGATTGTGAATTCTTTCTTTTCAATTCAGAATAGTGGATGGAAGAAGGAATAGAATTCGTAAGAGGGATGAATGGAATGGAATTGAAATAGATATGAATGGGAATCGAATTTGATCTAATTCAATCCAATGCAATTCAATTCAATCCAATGCAATTCAATTCAATCTAATTTGGATGGGAAGAGAGATGAATGACAATCAATGACCATGCAATATTTATAAGCATTGTGTGTGTATTCTTATTCTTATTCTTATTCTTATTCTTATTCTTATTCTTATTCTTATTCTTATTCTTATTCTTATTCTTATTATTATTTTCTGAATTCCTTTCTTTCTCTTTCTTTTGGATACCGAAAACATTGGATATCCAAAAGTGGATCCAAAAAGATTGGATATCTAAAAAATGGAATATCTTGGATATTGGAAAGATTGGATATCTGAAAAATTGGATGTCTTGAATATCTTGGATATCTTGGATATCTTGGATATCTTAAAGATTGAAAGAATGGTATGTGATGATTGTTAGTAAGGGAATACTTATTCCTTCTTCCCTAATTCTAGTTCTCTCCAATTTCTTCCCATTCTTTTTCTATTGAAAAAATTCATAGAAGAAATTTTCTTTTTTGAATTCTTTTTTCCATTGAAAAATTCATAGAAGAAATTTTCTTTTTGAAATTCTTTTTTAAAATCCTTTTTAAAAAATTCAGAGAATAGAGAAATCATTTTTCTGAATATGTGTTCTTTGTTCATTAAGAGAATAGAATCATGAATGAAACCATTAGTGCGAATAGTCCAGTAGCCTCTGCTAGAGCAAATCCTAGAACAGCGTATTGGAATAGTTGGTTTTTAACACTAGGGTTTCGTGATGTTCCTTGGATTAGAGCGTAGAATACAATACCTACACCGATTCCTGCACCTGCAAGAGCAAGTGTAGCAATTCCTGATCCAATGTATTTAGCAGCACCAAGCATGAATAAAAATACAAAAATAGTAAGAGAAATTCTAGTATATTACTATGATAATCAGTGGTAATCCTACTGAAAATGGGAAACAATTAGGATATAAATGAAAAATGGAATGAATATGAAATTCATTGAGAGATGAATATGTGATTTATTGAGAGATATATGAAAGAATGGAATTCCTTAATTCATTTGTTTCCTATAAATTATAGGGATTAAGAAAGTAAGCATGTTGAAATTGGTAGCCAAGCTATTCTTAGGAAATAGTAGTTTCAAAGCTGTGTGGGTTCAAGTCCCACTGCTTACATTTTAAGAAATAGAATTGTATTGTAACAGTTTTGTTATTGTAAGAAGGATGAATAAAAGAATTTCTTTTTTATCTTTGGATGAATGGTGAATAATTCTGATGTAATAAGGTTGCATCTTTAGCTAAATTGGTTAAAGCGCCTAACTTCGGATTAGGAGATTGAGGGTTCGAATCCTTCAAGATGCTATTATGGGAAAGATTTTTGAAAGAATCAAATAAAATAATGGCAATGCTTATAAAGGTTGTAAAGTTATCTTGAATTGGATTCATATTTTTTGATGAAGGGGAGTAGTATTAAACTACTTTGTATAGTAGTGTACTTACACTTACATCAATATTATCTAGTACAAGATTTGGCATGATACCAAATAGAATTGTAAATACTAGAAGTGGAAGAATTGTATGGAATTCTCGTCGGTTCATATCTTTAGTGTAATTTAGATATTGGCTGTATGATCCGAAAGTAATTCGGTTGTATAGCCAAATAGAGTAAGCAGCACTTAGAACAATACCAGAAGCACCAAGAATACCAACAATAGGGTTCATTTGGTATGTACCGATTAGACAAAGGATTTCACCAACCCAGTTAGCACTTAGTGGGATACCAGCATTGAAGATAGTGAATAGGAAGAATAGAACAGCGAAGATAGGCATGTAAGTTACAACACCTCGGTAATATCGAATTGTACGAGTATGGAATCGATCGTAAAGAACAGCACCTACTAGGATAAATAGAGCTGGACTAACGAATCCGTGAGCAATAGATAGAAGAATAGATCCTTCAACACCTTGAATATTATTAGAGAATAGTCCTAGTGCAACAATACCCATATGTCCAATACTTGAATAAGCAACTAGAGCTTTGAAATCAGTTTGTCGTAGAGTAGCAAGACTAGCATAAATAATACTTAGAACTGCAAGAGTTTGTACAAGAGGACTAAAGTAATATGAAGCATCAGGAAGGAATTGTAGTAGAATTCGTAGACTACCATATGTGGCCATCTTAAGAACAATACCAGCTAGTAGAATACTACCAGCAATAGGAGCTTCAGCGTGGGCTCGGTATAGCCAAGAATAAAGAGGCCATAGTGGGAATTTAACAGCTATACTAATAAATACTCCAATCCATAGAATTTTTTGAGAAGAAAGATCGAAAGTATATTGAGAGATAACACCAAAATCTGTAGATCCAACATTGTAATAAATAGTTAGGATGGATAGTAGCATGAATAGTGAACCGATAAGTGTGAATAGGAATAGAAGGAATGCAGCACGAATTCGGTTAGCACTACTTCCCCAAATACCAACGATAAGGAATAGAGGGATTAGAACACTTTCGAAGAAAATATAAAATAGCATTAGATCTGTAACAATGAAAACTAGAATAAGAAGAACTTCTAGGATAAGCATTGTACAAAGATAAAATTTTACATTATATTTATTACCCCCAGCTAGAGGAGAAGAAGAGATTTTCCAGCTAGCAAGGAATGAAATAGGAAATAGAAAAGTAGTTAGTACAACGAAGTAAAGTGAAATACCATCAATACCAATTTGGAAATCAGAAGAGAAGATATTTTTATTAGCAAATTGGTATGTGAATTGGTAATCTGGAGTAGTAGGATCAAATAGAATAAGAAGACTAAGAGAGTACAGGAATGTAATGATAGAAATTACAAGAGCTGTCCCTTTTAGTTTTGTATCTGGATCTCCAGAGATATTCATAAGAATTGCATTCTCATTATTTCGATAAGATGGAGCAATTAGAAGAATACCGATAATAGGAAGGATAAGAAGAGTAAGAAGAATCATAAAATTTTCTTAGGATGGGTTTCTTCGGAGATAATTTTTGAATTATCTTGAAATATAATGGTAAGAATACCGATTTGCCTATATCTGTAATAGTGTTTTTGTGAATCATACTTATAAATATGATAAGGTTGAAATGAATTATTTTGGTTAAAAAGGGATGAATCCCTTTGTTTTCTTCCATTGAATTCCATTTTAGTGTAGATCAATAGCATCTTTTAGATATGAAGATGTTAGAATACAGAATACATAAGCTTGAAGGAATGATACTGCGAATTCTAGAACAACAATAGCAACGAATACAGCGAATGGAATAATTGTTAGGATACTTACTAGGAAACTTGATGTGAATAGTGTGAATAGGAATCCACCAAGAATTTTCATAAGTGAGTGTCCAGCAGCCATGTTAGCTAGTAGCCGTACTCCTAGTGAAAGTGCACGAGCTAGGTAAGAAATTAGTTCAATAGGAGCAAGAATAGGTACTAGAGCAAGTGGAGTACCAGCAGGAAGGAAGAATGAGAAGAAGTGTAGTTTATGGATACTTAGTCCTAGAATTGTAACACCTGTAAGAATCATTGTACTTAGTCCAAGACAAACAATAACTGATGTTGTAATTGTGAATCCATAAGGAATGTTTCCGTTAAGGTTAGCAAATAGTAGGAAGAAGAATAGAGCATAAATGAATGGGAAATATCGCTCATTTTTTGATCCAAGTTGACTTTTAGCTAGACCATGAACTGATGCAAAGCAAGCTTCTAGAGCAACACTCCATCGGCTAGGTACAAGTTTATGGTTATTAAAAGCAATAGTATGGAAAGTAATAGCTAGGATTACAGTAAGAATTGTATAAAGTCCTAGGTTAGTTAGAGAGATATGGAATTGTCCGAAAATAGGAAGATCTAGAGAGATAAGACTAGAAACTTCGAATTGTTCAAGAGGAGAGTAGATGTTATAAAGCATTTTAGAATGGTATTGATAATAGGGATTATCTAGATAAGAAATAGGATAATATTGAATGCCATGGCACAATATGGATACTTATAGAAGTTTGATGGACTAGGAATAATATTTTGTGACACATGCTTATAAATTCATAAGTCTTTTATGATATTGTAAAGGAAATAGGATGATATGATAGATTCTTCTAAGAATTCTTTCTAAATAAATAGATAAGATATTATTATCTTCTATTTATTCTATTTGTAATTGTTTAATCTTAGCAATGTTCGAACGTTTTCTGGTAGTTTTACTCATGTGAGTGAGAGAAGATTTTTAGAATCTTGTTATTGCGTGCAGGCGAAGATAAGAAGAATAGATACCTTTGATTCATTCTTCATTTTGTAGGTAGTTGGTAAGAGAATAGCTTACCAAGCCAGTGACAAATAGAAAAGAGCGAAAGCTTCTATTTCCGCAGTTGGTTTTAATAGACCGATTGATCAGTTTTCTGATTGCTGCAGAGGAGAATATTGGGCAATGCTCGCAAGAGTGACCCAGCTAACCAGAACTTGAATTGTAGTAGAGTGTCGTAAGGGAGGATAATGACGTTACCTTACTATTAGTCCAATCTAAGTCTCGTGCCAGCAGACGCGGTTATACGAACTGGGCGAACGTTGAATAAATAAATAGGTTTTAAGGATTTGTAGGCGGTTTCATTCAGAAACTTGAATTCAATGGAGGAAAATAGAATGCTAGAAGTAGAGATGATATTCGTTGATATCTAGTGGAATACTAAAGGCGAAAGCAATTTTCCAAGTAAGAATTGACGCTGAGAGATGAAAGTTTGGGGAGCAAAACAGATTAGCTACCTGAGTAGTCCAAACCGTAAACTATTTACACTACTTCTTTGGTATATAGATAACTATAAGAAAATATCAGAGAAAAAGCGAAAGGCTGTATGTGTAACACCTTGTTAGTAATTTCTCAAGATTGAAAGCAAAAAGATTAGACCATCCTTAAGACCCGGTGTGGAGCATGTTGTTTAATACGTCAATACGCGTAGAACCTTACCTCTCCTTGAATGTTCTAGATTTTAGATTTGGTTCACAGGCGTTGCATGGCTGTCGTCAGTTCGTGTCGTAAGATGTTAGGTTAAGTCCGCTAACGAACGCAATCCATAGTAGAAATCAATTCTTTCTCCTATGAACTTGATAAAAGTCATAAAAATGGAATACGATAAGCCGTTATGACCCTTATGGAGTATGGGCTACAGACGTGCTACTAAAATCTAACAATGAGATGCAAAATCGAGAGATGGAGCAAATCTATGAAATAAGATTGAATAAGGATTGTAGACTGAAATTTGTCTACATGAATCAGGAATACCGAGTAATCGTTTATTAGTACGGAACGGTGAATAGTTCTATTAAGGAGATACTAACTGTCTATCACATCTTGGTTATGTTGGAAGATGGAACTTGGAAAGTATTTTTTCAAGGACATCCATAACAGAACTGAGGTGAAGTTATAGCAAGGTAGCCGTAAGGGAACTTGTGGCTGATGGATATATTTCAAAATATTCCCCTTCTGAAATCGACTTTTTCAAAAGAATAATTTTTATAAAAATAGCAATATATATAAGTATTATGTAAATTTTATTTACTTTCACGAGATCTTTCCTTATTATAAGAATGATATGCAGGACAAACGGCTATTGGTGAAGTAAGGATAATTGCTAATTATCTGGGTTATTACCCGTGGGAGTTCGAGTCTCCTTTTGTCCTTCTTCAATGTATTCACTTCTTACATGGATCTTTACTAATTAGTTTGATAATATATTCGTAGAAATATATTCTGTTTATGACACGATGGCTATATTCTACAAATGCTAAAGATATTGGTACTCTTTACCTTATCTTTGCTGTATTCTCAGGACTTCTAGGTACAATGTTCTCAGTTCTTATCCGAGCTGAACTAGCTGCTCCTGGTGTACAAGTTCTTGGTGGAAACCATCAACTATTTAACGTTATTATTACTGCTCATGCATTTCTTATGATTTTCTTCATGGTAATGCCTGCTCTAATGGGTGGTTTTGGTAACTACTTCGTACCAGTTATGATTGGTGCAGTTGATATGGCTTTCCCTCGACTAAATAATATTAGTTTCTGGCTACTTCCTCCTAGTCTAATCCTTCTACTAGCTAGTGCTTTCGTAGAACAAGGAGCTGGACCTGGATGGACAGTTGACAAGGATAAGCTGTCCATAAACACTACTCGATGCGGGAAACTCCTCCAATACATTGTTGTCAAAATGTATACGAAGATGAATACTTTTCTGTTTCAAAAGAAAATGTAAAAATGTCATCGACATGGGGACAATCCGCCTGGAAAATGAATTTTCCATCAGAGACTACACGTAGTGCATTTTATAGTATTTTTACGAAAAATTCTTCTTTCTCTTTTATTCTTGGCTAGTTGGTATCGTTGATGGTGATGGTTGTTTTTATTTTGGACGAACTAAAAAAGGTAGTTGAACTTTTTGTTTCAAAGTTAGTCAAAGTAAATATAATCTTCGTCTTCTTTATTTTATTAAGAAAATGCTACAAGTTGGAAATATTACAATTTCTGAAAATTCTTGTGCAGAATATCGAATTCGAAATATGCATCATCTTAAAGATATCGTTCTACCTATTTTTGATAAGTATCCTCTGCTAACTAGTAAACAATATAGTTATGAAAAATTTCGAAATAGTCTTCTAATCTATCTGGATTCTAATCTATCAAAAATAGAAAAGGATCGAAAGATTTCAGAAATGAAAGATGCAATGATTCCAGATGGATATCAATCTTATGTTTGAAAAGATCTAACTTGTGAGAATCTAACTATTCAAAATATTTCTTCTATTATGAAAAAGAATGAATTGTTGGATTTACAGAAGCAGAAGGTAGTTTTTATCTTGTAAAGAAAGGAGAAAATCGAATGGTTCATTGTTTTGAAATTACTCAAAAGAAAGATAAGATTGTTCTAGCAGCTATTGCAATAATTCTAGAAATGAAAGTTCTAACTAAAAAACTCATTATAGCTGTGTAACAACAAATCGAAAGAGTGTAAATCTTGTGATTGATTATTTCTTTCGAATAATGAAAGGAATAAAATCTCTGGAATATCGTATTTGAAGTCGATCTTTTCGGAAAATAAATACTTTTTATGATCTTCAAAAAATGCAAACTATGATGAAGAATATTCGTAAAAATTATGAAATGAAGGTATAGTCCAATCTACTATGAGAATAGTAGTTGATTCACTGAGTCTGAATCATTCATTTATAATTGTTATCCACCACTATCAGGTCTACAAAGCCACTCAGGTGGTTCCATTGATCTTGCTATTTTCAGCCTGCACCTATCAGGTATTTCATCAATGCTAGGAGCTATGAACTTTATGGTTACAATCCTAAATATGCGAGCTTCTGGTATGACAATGTATAAAATGCCTCTATTTGTTTGGGCTGTATTTGTAACTGCTATCCTACTAGTTCTAACACTACCAGTACTAGCAGGTGGTATTACAATGCTACTAACAGACCGTAACTTTAATACTTCATTCTATGATCCAGCAGGAGGTGGTGATCCAATTCTATATCAACATCTATTCTAATTATAAAATAATACTAAGTAAAATGAATTTTTATTTCTCTTTATTTTATCAACATATGAATAATAATAATATTCTAGCTTCTTTCCTTAAATGATTTATTGGATTCGTAATATTATTTAGATACATATTCACTTCGGATAAAGAAGAAAGAGTCTTATTTTCTTGGAAAAGTATTCATGATGATATTCTAAATAAAAGCATCTACAAAAAGAGAAAAATTCTCGATAAATTCTTAGTAAGAAAATAATAACTATGAATACTTAGTATTATCCCACTGGAATACAGGATATGGTTTAATATAATTCTATGGATTTTTTCATAGAAAAAGTTATGAAATATACATAGGCAGATGTGAAATAATCAAAAAGTAAAGACCTATGTATGTGAATATGAGGATTCATATACCATAATTCTAGTCCATATTTATAAACTATGCAATCTTTAGAGAAAAATAGTGTTCAAATATAAATATGCTAACCTCGACAGACGTTAGGATTATTTTTACTATCTAAGAATATAATATTCTTTGTAAAAATAATTGGCGATGCAAGTGAAAACGGTCAAAGTGTAGTTCGCGCTAAGACCGTCGGTTATCTAAAGAATCGCTACAGACTGGGTCACTTGTGGGTGCCTGAAATGGTGCTTGATGTACAGTCGGATTTCTATTGATGTATTTACTTAAAATATATCACACAAGGTTCTTCTATTTTTTATAAATAAGAAGAATACAGGTACTTTTCAGAGAACTAATCATAAATGAAAAGTAATAGAAATTGGGTTCTTCGGTTTTCATTGGCCCTTTTCAGAAGAAATTCTGAATTCGAATTACGCTATTTGCTGGAACCATCCTGTAAATTCATTTGAATTTGCAAAGGATACTTTTACTATGGTAATAAGTGGTACTTTCTTTCTTGTATCCCTACCAAGTGAAAATAAAGTATTCAAGATGCAATCAGCAGGTAACCAACGACGATATAAATTTAGTCTAGTAGGTACCTCAGAGACTACATGCGTAACAACTAAAAAAATAAGTAAATATAAAAATGTTTGCAATGATGTTGCTTTCAAAGAATGGTTTGCAGGAATCATTGATGGAGATGGATGCTTTCTTGTTAATAAACAAGGATATCCTTCTCTAGAGATTACTGTAGATATAAAAGATCTTTATCTTCTTCATTTTATTCAAAATAAAATTGGAGGAGGAACAATTCAACTTCGATCAGGTTCCAAATCATATCGCTATCGTGTCCACACTAAAAATGGAATCATTCAAGTTGTGAATATGGTGAATGGTTATATTCAACATAATATTCGAAAATCACAACTACATCGAGTTTGTTCTGTACTTACTATCCCTATTAAAAATAGTGTGAATCTAACTTCGAATTCTAATTGGTTTGCTAGGATTTTTGATTCTAATGGTACGATTACAATTAGTGCTAAAAATGTGAAGAATTCTCAATATACTCAATATAGTCTTATCATTGAAGTAAGTAATAAATATATAGAAGATATTCAATGTTACAAAGAATATTTTGGTGGAAATATTTATTATGATACTTCTCAGAATGGATTTTATAAATGGCATATTCAATCTAAAGAAAATATTGAGAATTTTCTCTCTTATTTTGAAACACATATGTTTAAGAGTACTAAATCAAAACGATTCTTTCTAATTCAAAAATATTTTGAACTGAAAAGTATAAAAGCATATCGGGAAGATAGTATTCATCATAAAGTTTGGAAAATTTTTTGGGATAAATGGAAAAGTATTTTGCATTTACTTATTCACTTAGTTGAAGATATAGTCCAATATAGTTTCATTTTATGAACTATATAGCATCCTGAAGTATATATTCTTATTATTCCTGCATTCGGAATTGTAAGTCAAGTAATTTCAACATTCTCATCTAAACCAGTATTTGGTTACCTAGGAATGGTATATGCTATGGCTACAATTGGAGTGCTAGGAATGCTAGTATGGTCACACCATATGTATACAGTTGGTCTGGATGTAGATACTAGAGCTTACTTCACAGCAGCTACAATGATTATTGGAGTTCCAACAGGAATTAAAATCTTCAGTTGGCTAGCTACAATGTATGGAGGAAGTATTCGAATGTATACACCTATTCTATTCTGTCTTGGATTTATGGCTCTATTTACAATTGGAGGTGTAACTGGAGTGTCACTATCACATGCTTCACTAGATATTGCATTCCACGATACATACTACGTGGTTGCTCACTTCCACTATCAACTATCTATGGGTGCAGTATTTGGAATGCTTGCTGGATTCTACTACTGGTTCCCAAAAATTGTTGGTAAAACATACAGTGAAACACTTGCCAAAGTTCATTTCTGGACACTATTCCTTGGTGCTAACCTAACATTCTTCCCACAACACTTCCTAGGAATCTCAGGAATGCCTCGACGAATTCCTGATTATCCTGATGCATTTGCACCATACAACTACATCTGTAGTCTAGGAAGTATGATCTCATTTGTATCTGTTCTAGTATTCGCATACGTAGTATACGATGCTCTAGTATATGGAGAAGAAGCAGATGCAAATCCATGGGAAGTACCAGGATTCTTCCAATCAACTCCTGAATTCTGGCTAGAATCTGCTCCATCAACATCACTAGAATGGACAATTGATTCTCCAACACCATTCCATGCATTCCAAATTGTACCAAAACAATCTTAATTTTTAGAAGAATTCCTTCTTTGAATTTTTACATTTTTGGAAAAATGGAATTGGTTCGTATTTCTTTCTCTTTCCATTGTTCTATGATCACAATTCTTTTGGAGAGATCCCCTTTGAATAAAAATTTTATTAAAAATGCCACAACTAGTACCATTTTATTTCGTAAATCAATTTTCATTTCTAGTATTTGGTCTATTCGTACTAGTATTTGTATTTAGTCGATATATTCTTCCTGCATTCCTTGAACTAAATGTAAGTCGAGTATATATTACTAAACTACAATAATTGGAAATGTTTTCCCCTTCTTTTAAATATTATATATAAATATATATAAGTATGCGTATAGTTAATCTTATTCTTATTCCATCTAACTTTTTTTATGAAATTTACCCCTATTCTTCTTCTTCAAAATTCTTCTGCTTGTCTGAAAGATAAACGAATTCTAGGAAATGATAGTAAACTTATGGATATTCTTGTATCTTCTATACTACAAAATAAAAATCATTTTCTAGCAGCAAATAATCGGATGACAACCAATCTAGAAAAAGTTTCAAATCAAATCCTACGAGCTTATTTTGAAAATATTTCAGTAAACAAGGGAAACAAGAAATTTTATGTTTTTTCTAACATTCTAATTAGTAATCCAATTTATGATCAAAGTGTGAATAAAGTAAATATTTCACTATTCTATTATTATAAAAATACAAACTCTGATCTATTCCAATCTGAAAATATCCAAGAACTATGTAAAACACTTTCTATTCTTTTCCAAAAGAAGTGCATATTCGAATGATTCGTCTACATTATCCTTACATGAATAGTCAAATTCTTGGTCAATATCTAATTCAGAATGCAAATAAGAAAAACTTTCTGAAATTCTCAGATAGTATTCTAACTTATCCATCACTGAAAACTGGTATTTTCGGAAAAGCTGGAGAAGAAAATTCTTTCATTCTTCCATCTTACATTCAAAATATTCGTCTAGAACTATCTGGTCGACTAACTACAGAAAAAGTTGTACCTCGAGTTACAAAGAAAATTGCTCAAATTTCTAATACAAATGCTGATTCGGGAGTACATCTTCTAGAAGCAGGTCTTTCAAATGATACTGTTAAAAATGTAGTAGTGGATTATGGAAAAGTAACAAATAAAAATGAACTAGGATCATTTACTCTGAAAGTATGGATTAATTCTGTAATTACTATCTTTCAATAATTCCCTT